CGTGCCAACCCAAGATATGCTTATTGGTCTATACATATTAACGAGCGGGAATCGTCGAGGTATTTGTACAAATAGGTATAATCGATGGAATCGCAGAAACTATCAAAAAGAAAGAATTTATGATAATAACTGGAAAAAAAAAGAACCCTTTTTTTGTAATTCGTATGATGCAATTGGAGCTTATCGACAGAAAAGAATCCATTTAAATAGTCCTTTGTGGCTTCGATGGCGACTAGATCAACGCGTTATTGCTTCAAGAGAAGTTCCCATCGAAGTTCACTATGAATCTTTGGGTACCTATTATGAGATTTATGAGCACTATTTAATAGTAAGAAGTGTAAAAAAAGAAATTTTTTGTATATATATTCGAACAACCGTCGGTCATATTTCTCTTTTTCGAGAAATTGAAGAAGCTATACAAGGATTTTGTCGAGCCTGCTCATATGGTATCTAATCATATGTAAGTTACGTAATTCTGTAACGCCGGTGTGAATTTGAGTCCCTCCAGTTCAACTGGGATTCTAAATTCCTGAATTTCTATGCGAATTAAGATCGAGAAAAGGAAGTTTTCCAATCATTGACTCAAACTCATTGTCGAATCCCACTCAGCAGAATATGGAGGTACTTATGGCAGAACGAGTCAATCTAGTCTTTCACAATAAAGTAATAGATGGAACTGCCATTAAAAGACTTATTAGCAGATTAATAGATCACTTCGGAATGGCATATACATCACACATTCTGGATCAAGTAAAGACTCTGGGTTTCCAGCAAGCCACTGCTACATCCATTTCATTAGGGATTGATGATCTTTTAACGATACCCTCTAAAGGATGGTTAGTGCAAGATGCTGAACAACAAAGTTTGACTTTGGAAAAACACCATCATTATGGGAATGTACACGCAGTAGAAAAATTACGCCAATCTATTGAGGTATGGTATGCTACAAGTGAATATTTGCGACAAGAAATGAATCCTAATTTTAAGATGACCGACCCCTTTAATCCAGTCCATATAATGTCTTTTTCAGGAGCTAGAGGAAATGCATCTCAAGTACACCAATTAGTAGGTATGAGAGGATTAATGTCGGATCCTCAAGGACAAATGATTGATTTACCCATTCAAAGCAATTTACGCGAAGGACTGTCGTTAACAGAATATATCATTTCTTGCTACGGAGCGCGCAAAGGAGTTGTGGATACTGCTGTTCGAACATCAGATGCTGGATATCTTACGCGTAGACTTGTTGAAGTAGTTCAACACATTGTTGTACGTAGAACAGATTGTGGTACCATCCGAGGAGTTTCTGTGATTCCTCGAAATGGGATGATGCCGGAACGAATTTTTATTCAAACATTAATTGGTCGCGTATTGGCGGATGATATATATATGGGTTCACGATGCATTGCCATTCGAAATCAAGATATTGGAATTGGACTTGTCAATCGATTCATAACTTTTCGAACACAACCAATATCTATTCGAACCCCCTTTACTTGTAGGAGTCCGTCTTGGATCTGTCGATTATGTTATGGTAGGAGTCCTACTCATGGTGACCTGGTCGAATTGGGAGAAGCCGTAGGTATTATTGCGGGTCAATCTATTGGAGAACCAGGGACTCAACTAACATTAAGAACTTTTCATACGGGTGGAGTGTTCACAGGAGGTACTGCAGGACATGTACGAGCCCCCTCTAATGGAAAAATAAAATTCAATGAGGATTTGGTTCATCCTACACGTACGCGTCATGGGCATCCTGCCTTTCTATGTTCTATAGACTTGAATGTAACTATTGAGAGTGAAGATATTATACATAACGTGACTATTCCACAAAAAAGTTTTCTATTGGTTCAAAATAATCAATATGTAGAATCAGAACAAGTGATTGCTGAGATTCGCGCGGGAACATACACTTTAAATTTTAAAGAAAGGGTTCGAAAACATATTTATTCTGACTCAGAGGGAGAAATGCACTGGAGTACCGATGTGTATCATGCGCCTGAATTTACATATAGCAATGTCCATCTTTTACCAAAAACAAGTCATTTATGGATATTATCAGGAGGTTTGTGCAAATTCAACGGAGTCCCGTTTTCACTCTACAAGGATCAAGACCAAATGAATCTTGAGCCTCTTTTTGTCAAACAAGGATCTCTTTCTAATCTCTCAGTGAATAATGATAAAATCAGATACAAATTATGTAGTTCTTATTTTTCTGGTAAAAAAAAAGAAGATGGGAGTCCTGATTATTCAGAAATTAATCGAATCATATATACGGGTCATTGTAATCTCATATATCCCACTATCCTCCAAGATAATTCTGATTTATTGGCAAAAAGGCGAAGAAATAGATTTGTCATTCCATTCCAATCGATTCAAGAACGAGAGACAGAACAAATGCCCCATTCGGGTATATCCATTGAACTACCCATAAAGGGTATTTTCCGTAGAAATAGTATTCTTGCTTATTTCGACGATCCAAAATACAGAAGAAAGAGTTCGGGAATTACTAAATATGGGACTATAGGGATGCATTCAATGGTTAAAAAAGAGGATTTGATTGAGTATCGAGGAATCAAAGAATTTAAGCAAAAATACCAAAAAATAGATCGATTTTTTTTCATTCCCGAAGAAGTACATATTTTACCTGAATCTTGTTCGATAATGGTACGGAACAATAGTTTGATTGGAGTAGATACACAAATTACTTTAAATATAAGAAGCCTAGTGGGCGGATTAGTCCGAGTGGAGAGAAAAAAAAAAAAGATTGAACTCAAAATCTTTTCGGGAGATATCCATTTTCCTGGAGAAACAGATAAGATATCCCGACACAGTGGCATCTTGATACCACCAGGAACAGGAAAAACAAATTCTAAGGAATCAAAAAAATTGAAAAATTGGATTTATGTCCAAAGGATCACATCTACTAAGAAAAAAAATTTTGTTTTAGTTCGACCTGTAGTGACATATGAAATTGGGGACGGTATAAATTTAACAACACTCTTCCCCCCGAATTTGTTCCAAGAAAAGGATAATATGCAACTTCGAGTTATCAATTATATTGTTTACGGAAATGGAAACCCAATTCGGGGAATTTCTGACACAAGTATTCAATTAGTTCGAACTTGTTTAATTTTGAATTGGGACGAAGAAGAAAAAAGTTCTTCGATGCAAGAGGCTCATGCTTCCTTTGTTGAAGTAAGTACAAAAGGTCTGATTCGAGATTTTCTAAGAATTGACTTAGCGAAATCCCATATTGTGTATCTCAGAAAAAGGAATGATCTTTCAGACTCTGGATTGATCTTTGATAATGTGTTAGATCACACCCATAGCAATCCTTTTTATTCCATTTATTCCAAGACAAAGATTCAACAATCACCTAACCAAAATCGAGGAACTGTTCGCACTCTGTTAAATAACAATAAGGAATGCCCTTCTTTGATAATTTTGTCATTATCTAATTGTTTTCAATTGGGTCCATTCAACGATGCAAAATATGACAATGTGAAAAAAGAATCAATTAAAAAGGATCCTATAATTCAAATTAGGAATTCGCTCGGTCCTTTAGGAACAGTCCTGCAAATCGCGAATTTTTATTCATTTTACGATTTACTAACTCATAATCAGGTTTTAGTACCTAAATATTTTCAAATTAAAAATTTAAAACATACTTTTAAAGTACTTAAATATTATTTAATGGATGAAAATGGGAGGATTTATAATCCCGACCCATGCAGTAACATCATTTTGAATTCATTCAATTTGAATTGGTATTTTCTCCCTCACAAAAATGATCATAATTATTGTGAAGAAAGATCTACAATAATAAGTCTTGGACAGTTTATTTGTGAAAATATATGTATAGCCAAAAAAGGACCACACCTAAAATCGGGTCAAGTTTTGATTGTTCAACTTGACTCTGTAGTAATAAGGTCTGCTAAGCCTTATTTAGCTACTCCAGGAGCAACTGTTCATGGGCATTATGGAGAAATCCTTTACAAAGGAGATACGTTAGTTACCTTTATATATGAAAAATCGAGATCCGGCGATATAACGCAGGGTCTTCCAAAAGTCGAACAAGTATTAGAAGTGCGTTCAATTGATTCAATATCAATGAACCTAGAAAAAAGAGTCGAGGGTTGGAACGAACATATAACAAGAATTCTTGGAATTCCTTGGGGATTCTTGATTGGTGCTGAGCTAACTATAGTGCAAAGTCGTATATCTTTGGTTAATAAGATCCAAAAGGTTTATCGATCCCAGGGGGTGCAAATCCATAATAGGCACATAGAAATTATTGTACGCCAAATAACATCAAAAGTCTTAGTTTCAGAGGATGGAATGTCTAATGTTTTTTTACCTGGCGAATTAATTGGATTGTTGCGAGCGGAACGAACAGGGCGCGCTTTGGAAGAATCGATCTGTTACAGGGCTATCCTATTGGGAATAACAAGAACATCTTTGAATACTCAAAGTTTCATATCTGAAGCGAGTTTTCAAGAAACTGCTCGAGTTTTAGCCAAAGCTGCTCTCCGGGGTCGGATCGATTGGTTGAAAGGCCTAAAAGAGAACGTTGTTATAGGAGGGATGATACCCGTTGGTACTGGATTCAAGGGATTAGTCCACCGTTCAAGACAACATAAGAGTATTCCTTTGGAAATCAAAAATAAGAATTTTTTTGAGGGTAAAATCAAAGATATTTTGTTACACCACAGAGAATTATTTTGTTCTTGCATTTCAAAGAAAGAATTTCCATGATACACCAGAACAATTATTTAGAGGATTTAATAATTCCTAAAAGTGGCTTCATACTTTTTTTATTAATAAAATCATACTTTTTATTAATAAATTAATATAAAAAAATTCTCTAGGTCGTTTTGAGGCTGTCCTGAAAACAAAGAAAATAACAAATAGAGGGTAGCGATTTTGATCGTATATCGACAGACACGGCCAATCTCCGGTAGAAAAAAAAAAAAGGTTCCATCGGAACAATTATTTCGTTCAAGGCACCTCGCCGCTTTTTTTTTTGAAAAAAAAAAGAGGAAATGTGGGGAGAAATGACAAGAAGATATTGGAACATCCATTTAGAAGAGATGATGGAAGCAGGAGTTCATTTTGGTCATGGTACTAGGAAATGGAACCCTAGGATGGCACCTTATATTTCTGCAAAGCGTAAAGGTATTCATATTACAAATCTTACTAAAACTGCTCGTTTTTTATCTGAAGCTTGTGATTTAGTTTTTGATGCAGCAAGTCGGGGAAAACAGTTTTTAATTGTTGGTACCAAAAATAAAGCAGCTGATTTAGTAGCACGGGCTGCAATAAAGGCTAGGTGTCATTATGTTAATAAAAAGTGGCTCGGTGGTATGTTAACGAATTGGTCTACTACAGAAACGAGACTTCATAAGTTCAGGGATTTGAGAACGGAACAAAAGACGGGGAAACTCAACCGTCTTCCAAAAAGAGACGCAGCCATCTTGAAGAGAGAATTATCTCACTTGCAAACATATCTGGGCGGGATAAAATATATGACAGGCTTGCCCGATATTGTAATTATTGTTGATCAGCAAGAACAATATACGGCTCTTCGAGAATGTATCACTTCGGGAATTCCAACAATTTGTTTAATTGATACAAACTGTGACCCCGATCTTGCAGATATTTCGATTCCAGCAAATGATGATGCTATAGCTTCAATTCGATTAATTCTTAACAAATTAGTATTCGCAATTTGTGAGGGTCGTTCTAGCTATATACGAAATCCTTGATTAATAATAAGATAAATAAAGATTAATAATAAGATAAAAAAATTCTTTTTTGAACTCCATAAATTTATGGAATCGGTTACTACTCTTGAATCGCATAAAAGAGATAAAAATGAATCGCATAAAAGAGATAAAAATTACTGGGGATATTTTGTGATTAGTTAGTATCCAAAATAGAAAATTTAACTAATCAAGTGGAAAAGGAGATGGTTGAATCAAAATAATTCTCTTTCAAGTTCTATTTATGTAGAGGGCAAAATGAATGTTCTATCATATTCCACCAACACACTAAAAGGGTTATACGATATATCTGGTGTGGAAGTAGGCCAACATTTCTATTGGCAAATAGGAGGTTTTCAAGTCCATGGCCAAGTACTTATAACTTCTTGGGTTGTTATTGCTATCTTATTAGGTTCTGCTAGTATAGCTGTTCGGAATCCACAAACCATTCCAAATGATGGTCAGAATTTCTTCGAATATGTCCTTGAATTCATTCGAGACGTTAGCAAAACCCAGATTGGAGAAGAATATGGTCCATGGGTTCCTTTTATTGGAACTATGTTTCTATTTATTTTTGTTTCTAATTGGTCAGGAGCTCTTTTACCATGGAAAATCATACAGTTACCTCATGGGGAATTAGCTGCACCCACGAATGATATAAATACTACCGTCGCTTTAGCTTTACTCACGTCAGTAGCCTATTTCTATGCGGGTCTTAGCAAAAAAGGATTAAGTTATTTCAGTAAATATATACAACCAACTCCCATCCTTTTACCCATTAACATCTTAGAAGATTTCACAAAACCTTTATCACTTAGTTTTCGACTTTTCGGAAATATATTAGCCGATGAATTAGTAGTTGTTGTTCTTGTTTCTTTAGTACCTTTAGTGGTTCCTATACCTGTCATGTTCCTTGGATTATTTACGAGTGGTATTCAAGCTCTTATTTTTGCAACCTTAGCCGCGGCTTATATAGGCGAATCAATGGAGGGTCATCATTGACGAGTTTTCAAAATAGTCGTTTTTTAGCTTAGGCCAAGATAATCCATATGTGACTCAAGATAGTCGAGTTAGGCAATATAAAATATAAAAATATGTGATGTACATATAGGATCTACAGTAATGGGTACGCTATTTAGGAAATTGTAAAAAAAAAAAAAAGAGATAAGGATCCTTTTTTAAAAATGGAATTTATATAATATCCATCTCTAATCAAATCAATATTTTCTAATTAATATTTAAAAATTAATATTTTTTAATATTTTCTTTTGTTCAATTGAACAAAAGAAAATATTATAGGAATAAATAATAAAAAAAAAAAAAAAAAAAATATTAATCAAAAATAGAATGAACTTTTTAATCACTCAAATACTGATATTTCTATGCAATAATTTAGCCTAACGAATTCATACACGTGGATTGTATACATGTGGGATAATGATGAAAAGAAGAATAAGAATGAGGGTTAGTAAGGGTGGGTAAAAAGGGGGGTATTTTGAATCTAATGGCTAGAATCCATCTCTTGCACCTTTCAAAACTGATTCTAGAACCCGATTGAATCTAAGATAGGAATAGTTGGTTTACGTTATGGAAGAAAGACATGTATATATGATATTAGATATTGACTAGTTATATATGATCTAAAGATAACGCCCTACTAACTACTATGGATTTGATTTAGATGGGGATTCAAATAGAAGAAGTCTTTTACTTTGTAACTGTGAATTGAATGAATAAAAAGATGAAATCAATAAAAAGAACAATTCAACTAATGGTTCAGAACAAAGAAATGTAAGAACAAAAAAAAGTCGTATGGATTCACAAAAATCCCGTCGATAGAAACTAAAAAAAGCTATATAAAAAGGAAAGAGCTATATAAACTATATATAAGAGCTATCCATATAAACTATATAAGCTATATAATATAAGCTATATATAAGTAGTTCTGATAATTCTATTAGTCCATTACTGTAATTGGCAGTTGGTTATTTCGTCTGAATGAATCTTAGTGATGGAATAATTAAATCATAATTACTTGGATGATTATATTTGTATCATTAACCATTTTTTTTTTTATTTTTGTATGAGGAACTTATCATGAATCCACTGATTTCTGCCGCTTCCGTTATTGCTGCTGGATTAGCTGTCGGGCTTGCTTCTATTGGACCTGGAGTTGGTCAAGGTACTGCTGCGGGCCAGGCTGTAGAAGGTATCGCAAGACAGCCTGAGGCAGAGGGAAAAATACGAGGTACTTTATTGCTTAGTCTAGCTTTTATGGAAGCGTTAACAATTTATGGATTGGTTGTAGCGTTAGCGCTTTTATTTGCGAATCCCTTTGTATAATCCTAAAAATATTAAATTAAATAAATATAAAAAAAACATATTTTTTTTTCTTCCGGGGACTTACTTTTTCGAATTCTATCAATATTTCTCTTTTACAATTACTTATTCGTTGAGACACTAACCCCTGGGAAGGACAGATTTGAGGATGAGGAATTAGCATACCGATTCGCTTTCTTCCTTCCCGTTCTTATCAAAGGAACCCCCTCTTTTTTTAGTTTTTCAGGGGTGTTACAACAAATCAAGTATTCCGTAATTGATTGACATGAAAACTGTCCCAGATTCAAATAAGTATTATTCTTATTAGTTATTCAAATTGAAAAAAAAAAAATAGTGAAATTAAGAAAAAATAAAAATAATAAAAATATTTAAATAGAAATATGTAGAACAAATAGAAAAAAAAAATCTTTAAGTGATACAAAAAGAACTCTATTTGATTTTTTATTTATTTTATCTATAAAAGGAGATTGTATGAAAAATTTAACCGATTCTTTCGTTTCCTTGGGTCACTGGCCATCCGCCGGGAGTTTCGGGTTTAATACCGATATTTTAGCAACAAATCCAATAAATCTAAGTGTGGTCCTTGGTGTATTGATCTTTTTTGGAAAGGGAGTGTGTGCGAGTTGTTTATTTCAAGAATAGGCTGGACCCAACCAGCTGCACTTTTTTTTTCATGTTAACTAGCACAAAATAAAAAGTGCATGATCCCGCGAATTCCTTCTGAATAAATTAAGTTAATTAATAAATTAATAAATCATATTTAAGAACCATAGCTTTTCGTGATTCATTGGTAAATACATTTTGATTCTCTATTAACCAATAATGTGGGACCGTTAATATGGTTAAAGCTAAAGAAAGCAGTTGAAGTCCAAACAAACGTAGCAATGTAGCATGGTATTCTTTCTACTACATATGTTAAATATATGTTAAATTAGTTAATTTAATGCAGAAATAGTTTCAAATAGTTTCAATTTTTTTTTAGATATAGAACACTCATGTCGATAAAATTATTTGAAACATTTATTATTCGAAACAAAAAAAGAGTAATCTTTTTTTATCCAATGCTGAATCGGCGACCTATGTAATGTATAAAGTAAGAAGAATTCTTTGGATTTGAAAAAAAAAAACAACTTTGCTGACAATTCTATATTTTTTGTTTGGTCAGAAGAGTCCTCAAAATATTCCTGGATTAGGGATCAATTTGGATATTTTTCTTTTTAAATAGGAATAGAGGAAAGAGGATAGGCTCATTGCATTACATTCAAAAAAAAAATGATATGGAAATTTGACAGTAGAAGTAATTGAGCGTGAGAGCCAAATGAATCGAAAGATTCATGTTTGGTTCGGGAAGAGATTATGTAAGTTTGATAATCTACTTTCATTAAACGATTTATTAGATAATCGAAAACAGAGAATCTTGAATACTATTCGAAATTCAGAAGAATTACGTGGGGGGGCGATTGAACAGCTGGAAAAGGCTCGGGCTCGTTTACGGAAAGTGGAAATCGAAGCAGAACAGTTTCGAGTGAATGGGTACTCTGAGATAGAACAAGAAAAGTTGAATTTGATTAATTCAACTTATAAGACCTTGGAGCAATTAGAAAATTATAAAAATGAAACCATTCATTTTGAACAACAAAGGGCAATTACTCAAGTCCGACAACGGATTTTCCAACAAGCCTTACAAGGGGCTTTAGGAACTTTGAATAGTTGTTTGAACAATGAGTTACATTTACGTACCATCAGTGCTAATATTGGAATGTTTGGGGCGATGAATGAAAGAAATAACTGATTAGTACTTCTACTGTAGGCATTATTTAAAAAAAAAAATAAAAATAATAATAATAATTAAGAAATACTCATGGTAACCATTAGAGCCGACGAAATTAGTAATA